TAATGCACGTATTGAATTTATTCGCAGCTATTAGACCGGGATCCACTTTTTTGGGAATATGAGTCGACGCAATAACAAGAATATTGCTATTGGAGGATCTTTCACAATCCCTGGAGAGATGGTTCACTAATAGACCGAGGGATAAGTAATTCGACGCATCCAGAGACAGATCATGAATGTTTGGAATCCATAGTATGCAAGGAGACATTGCTTTTGCTAATTCGAGTTGAAAGGTGATATAAAAGCGGTCTACCATATCCACCTCCTCATTCGTCATAGTTAGCAGCTCCCCATCAATATCAATATCCTCACTATCCTCACTATCATCAATATCCTCACTATGATGAGTATGATGAGCACCACTATTATCAAAAATATCCTCACCATCACTATCATCATAAATATCCTCAAAAAATTGAGGCCTTTCATCCAGGAACTTGTTCGGAACTACTGTAATGAAAGGAAGATAGGAGTTTGTCGCTAGGTATTTGACCAAATAGGATCGTCCAGTTCCTATAGAACCTATCACTAAAATACCCCTAGAGGGGGATAGGCCTAAGCGGAGTGAAAAGGGTTTTCCATGAGATGGGAAATGAAAACTATTAGCCCCAAACGAGGTTTGTGAATAAGTGATTGTCTGATAATGCGCAAGGAATACTCGTCTTTCTGCTAAAGAGGGTCTATGAAACTCATAATTCATTAGATACTTTTTATGAATGTCAACTAAGTATCGTAAGTAAACCGATCCTGGTTGTTCAATCATTTGATAACTAGAACCATTCTTTGATAAATGATCACTATCAGTCAGACTCCATAGAATTTTATCAATCCTTTTTTCTTTCCTTAAGATGGAGAACTGAACCAAGAATTCTCTTTCGGCATCATCAATCGAATCAGTATTCGCGACCCAGGATTCGATCTTATCATCAATCCAACCACTGTTCACATTTTTTCTTTTTCTTAGTAATGAATAGATCTCTTTACTTGTACGACTTAGATGTCTCGTATTTCTCGAAAAAGTGATTCGATTGATGGGATTGGGTATGATACTTAGGAAATCGATGATATCAATGAGATTGATATTCCAATATTTCTTCTTAGAAGGTATTGATTTGACCCCATAAGCGGGACCACCACCCGATAGCATCTTGCCGCCAAAAGCCCGTATTTCTTCTAGAAAATATCCTAAAGCAGCTAGAAAGAGATTCTTTAACCAGAAAGAATTCAGTTCAGATGTAGGATACCTATCCAGAAGTTTTCGCAACTCAATCATGTATGATGGAATCATCAAAGATTTGATCTTTTCCAACTCTGTCTGTAACTCCCTAGAGGCTCGGGAAACAACGAGAAGATGTCTACGAACGATATATCCAGCAACAAGAAGAAGGAAAAGGATTGAATAGAGCAACTCCCGAACATTTGGTGATCCCGGAAATTCCCATATCAATGAAACGGGTGACTCATTATCTCGACGAAGCATTTCTTCGGACAGAAGAAGATTATGTAAACACTTACTCGAAATCTCGCTTATCAGATTCCTTTGTGGAAGAAGAATCTCCCGCAATTTGTTCTGAAGAATTGGCCATGATATATCTATATCTAATCTATCTATAATATCTTCAAAAAGGGATAACAATTTTTGACTGCTACTTAGTATCGCTATCCTCAATAGGTCTGAATTATATACTTTTTTGAAAGTATCTAAAAGAATGAAATTGAGATATTTGTACCCTGTCGAAGTAAAGAACCATGGCATATATGTTTGAAACATATTTGAGAGAGTTGAAAAAGCACTATAGGTTCTATACATCTGCCCTTCCTCAACGCATTTATTTAGATAAAGACTCCGTTTTTTCCTCTTTTCGGATGGTAATAAATATTTCTCAGAGTCAATCAAACCCATCTTTGAATTGAAATTGAGAAACTGATGCAAGTTCTTCCCTTCTGAATCAGATGGATTCATATCTGAAAGAGCTTGACAATAAATTCTTTCAAAATTGACTAATTGTCCCTCTCTTAGAGGTGTTCCAAAAATGTCTGCGATCGAGTAAAGAGCTCTACGAACGAATGGAGCGGATCGAATTGGAAAATGAAAAGATTTGTCCAAGTTATCCGGTTCGGCACCACTCGGCGGAAAATTCTTAGGTATGCATATCTTAGATACCTGTGACTCGATCGGTGAAATAGTATCTTTTTCCAAAAAAACATCTTTTTTTTTACCGACGTGCAAAGAAAATATTTTGTTGCGAATGAAAAAGATATTGAGGAATTGTCCATACGTAAGATCATAATTATTGATAGGGGTCCTTTCCACATAAAAAGGGAATCCTTTGTTACAATAGAACCAGAAGTGATGTGGATTATTCAAGAATCGAAGTCGATTTGCTTTATAAAAAGAGGATATCAATGAACTTCTATGAAATGGTTTCACGGGATTCAGCCAATTGTCTCGATCGTGGGATATCATTGAGAAATAGGAATCGGTCTTCTCAAAAGATTTCCTGCGATTTTTTCTAGTATGGAATGAGTCAATCATCCACTTCGGTATCTTATTGAACAAAAACGGTGATACTCTTCCTCCATTGATCAAGAATTTCGATTTTTGGGAAGTATCATGATCATCCAATAAGAAGGGTTTCAATTTATTCAAATGAACGATTTGAAGACCTATTGATTCTAACAACTGATTGAAGCGTTGATCAGTTGGACCCTTCAACTCATAGATGTGGATCTCGGACCTATGAATGGGGCTATTCCCGATACTCACAAAGAAAAAAGGAAGTGACCTAAACAAAAAGAAAAGAAGCGACTTGGACAAATTGGACAAATAGGACAAAAGGGGAAGTAACTTCGACAAAAGGAAACGAAGTGACTTAGAAGGATCTTTTTTGTCGAAAAATTCCGACCAATACCAATCAATTTTTTCGATAACCTCAGACCAATCAATTTTTTTTTTGATAACCTCCGACCAATCAATTTTTTCGATAACCTCAGACCAATCAATCAAATATTGATTAATACCTAATCGATCGAAGACTACTTGAAAACGGCTCTTCTGCTCAGAAACGAAATGTTCCAAATCCTCCTGGAAACTCTTGCTCCCATTGGACCATTTGTATCTATATGCATCAGGATCCCGATTCATGGATCTCTCGCTTCGAGAAATAAGAGGATCGAACCATTTCTTATGACTCTTTTTCAAATTCGATAAATGTTGGTTGATCGTAAATTTCCTTTGAGTTCTCTGATTCAGAGTATCATTTCCTATTTGATCCCTTTGAATTCCGTATTCGAAGTTGCAATCGGATCTATTCATTAAAAAGAATCGATTTGATACATTTCTTATGTACCCATGGATGCTATATTGGATTGGAATCAGATTTTGGATCAATCTATGTTGATTGAATGCCTTCAGTATGGTGTTGATAGCAAATACCACTCTTTTTGGTTTTGGATCTTCCAAAGCATTCCCGCAGGAGATCTGGACCCCTTTTTTTCTGATCCTTCGATAAAAAGATTCATTTTCTTCAGAAAACATAGGAGGTAGAACCAATAAAGATTTCTTTGTCGATTCATCCCTGGAGTTGAATACCTCGTTCAAGAATTTTTTTTGATCCAATCCGCAGGAATCAATAGAAAAGGCAAAACCCTTATGATACACCAGATCCGGCTCGGTTATTGATAGAGTGAATAGATCTGCCACTCCTTGAAATCTCTCTTCTGATTCAAAATCGTGGCGCCCCACGTATCCTCCCCTCTTCCGGTCATGGAATAGATGAAATAAATCAAAAAATGGATTTTGGTTCAAGAATGAAATCTTGTTGGAACTGCCCATATCCGGTTCATCCTTCGGAACCCTATCACATCCCGGATTTGATGCAATAGGATGAATTGTGACGGTATTTTGTAAATACGCAATTATCTTGAATATATCAATGATTTCTTTTTTTTCCGATCGCCGGGATGGGACAAAAGAAAGATCTTGTTGTTTCTTCAATAATTTCTGATCTCTGGTGGACCTCTTAGTAGGATTCGAACCCAGATGAAGTTCTGACCATCTGTCAGAGAAAAAAGAACGAATTGATCTTGTAGGATTCCCAAGAAATTCTTCGATTTCTTCCGGAAGCGGATGATTATTCATCTGCTTCTCACGTTCCGTGAATAGCCGGGACATTGAGGAATCTCCAGAAAGGCTTTTCGGGAATCGGTCTGATTCTATCTCTGCTCCTTCCGTTTGAAGAAAGGAAGGATCCCAAAGAATCGACCCTTCTTTTTGAATCTCTCTTTGATTGATCCATGTGTGATATTCCGAATCCTTATTACGAATGGAATCGAAATGATCTATGGATTGATCAAAAGATCCTTTCAATTGGCTAGAATCCCTTACTTGAACGAAATTAGATCTTGTGGAATCATATTGCATATTTGACGATACATTCCATACCTTGCTAAACAAGCGAAAAAACCGATCCTTGTTTATCAACCACACATTGTCTAAGCAAATCCAATTCTCTCTCGACACCTTCCTAAAGAAATCTGATTCGTGCGGATTCTTCTTCCAACTAACGAAGAGATCTTGGCGGAATTGCCACATATGAAATTGAATACAATTTTGCAGCAAAGAAATACCACACTTGTTTCTCGAGAAGAGATGGGAAAGATGCTCAATATCATTTGATTGAATAGTTGACCCAGCTCCTTGTTGTTTGAAGAAACCCTCCACTTCAATTGGTCTTTTTTCACGAAAAGAAGACATAAGATAACAAATCCAGTGTTTCACTAAGATTTCAAATAGCTGTCCCGAATTCAAGTTGATTATGTTTCGCTTATTTCTCGGAGAAAGACGATCAAACAATTCCCAATCATGGTCCTTGCGGATCCGATCATCCGTATAGGAAACAAAAGAAGACTCCAGATATTTGATATCTTTCTCTTTGAATGAGATCTCAATTACAGCCAGGGTTTCATTAGATATCTTACAAATAGAATCCCTCTTTTTTCCGACCCGGTTCCTCCACCACCGCGAACCCCAGTTAGATTCAGGCATGATACACTTTTTCGTTTTAGTTATTGGGAGAACCCAAGTACTCTCTTTCGGATCCATGAAACAACTCTCAGAGATCTTTTTCCCTTTTGGAAGATACAGGAGCGAAACAATCAACCTATTGATAGACCCAAAAGATTTTTCCAATGGAGCATTTCTGGGTCCAAAGGAATTCCTAGGCAGAAGCCCCATCAAATATAGATTTTTTCTTTCGACCATTTCTCGATTATGCATGCGATAGAGAAGGACCACTACTACAAGCAGTACTAGACCTTTGGTCGTCAATACTGCACCTTTGACTAGACCCTTGATCGTCAGTACTGCCCCTTTGATCGTGAAATACCGATTGCTTCTTGACCCCTGTGAATCGCGTGAGAGTAAACTCCTCCAAATTAGGGGGTCGAAGAGTTTCATAAAACGTTCTTGCTCGAAAAAAATAGAAACGATAGTTCTAACTGAATCGACTTGGGTCCACGAATCTAACAAATCGTGAGAGTTCTTGACCTCTCTTAACATCTCTCTCAATTCGAAGATCCAGGGTTGAAATGGATCTTGTTGTGAAATTTTATGCTTCATTTTGAGTGCCTCCCCATTATAAATATTGAATATAAAGTAAAAGAAAATAGGTTTCCATTTCTTTAGGTAATCTCCGATACGATAGTTCTTTCTTCTATGATATTTCTTTATGATATTTCTTTTACAATATTTCTTTCTTTATTCTATGATAATCCCCCTTATGCATCCATGGCTGAATGGTTAAAGCGCCCAACTCATAATTGGCAAATTTGCGGGTTCAATTCCTGCTGGATGCACGACAACGGGAATGTTCAATACGTCTATTGGAATTGGCTTTGTATCAATGGAATCTCATCATCCATACCAATTCGTTATGTGTTATGTATGGTATATTCATATCATAAGTATAGAAACAGTTAGAGGGAGAATTCTTATCGAAACTGGAACTCATAGGGAAGAAAATAGATTTATGGATAAAATTAAATATGCAGTATTTACAGAAAAAACTGTTCGGTTATTGAGGAAGAATCAATATACTTCTAATGTCGAATCAAAGTCAACTAGGACAGAAATAAAGCGTTGGGTCGAACTCTTTTTTGGTGTCAAGGTAATAGCTATGAATAGTCATCGAATCCCGGGAAAGAGTCGAAGAAGGAGACCCCTTAGAGGGCATAAAATGCATTACAAACGTATGATTATTACGCTTCAAGCGGGTTATTCTATTCCATCTATTAGCTTAGAAAGAAAAGAAATGAATTTCACTCAAAATACTTCATAACACGGCGATACATTTATATAAAACTTCTACCCCGAACACGCGAAATGCAACTGTTGGAATTCAAGTGAAATCCAATCCACGAAACAATTTGATCTCTGGACAGCGTCGTTGTGGTAAAGGTCGTAATGCCAGAGGAATCATTACCTCAAGGCATAGAGGGGGAGGTCATAAACGTCTATACCGTAAAATAGATTTTCAACGAAATAAAAAAGACATATCTGGTAGAATCGTAACCATAGAATACGACCCTAATCGAAATGCATACATTTGTCTCATACACTATGGGGATGGTGAGAAGAGATATATTTTACATCCCAGGGGGGCTCTAATTGGGGATACCATTCTTTCTGGTACAGAAGTTCCTATCTCAATGGGAAATGCCCTACCTTTGAGTGCGGTTTGAACTATTAATTTACGTAATTGGAAGTAACCAATTAGGTTTACGACGAAACCTAGAAATCGATCACCCACCCAAATTGAGTACCTCTACGGGATAGACCTCAACAGAAAACTGAAGAGTAACAACAGCAAGTGATTGAGTTCAGTAGTTCCTTATAGAAAATTATTGACTCTAGAGATATGGTAATATGGAGAAAACATAATTGTTTGAAGCACCGACAGAACCGGAAGCGCCCCTTGTTTCAAAGAGAGGAGGACGAGTTATTCACATTTCATTTGATGGTCAGAGGCGAATTGAAAGCCAAGCATTGAGAATTCGACCCCCGGGGGAAAAGTAGAGATGTCTCCTACGTTACCTGAAATATGTGAAAGTTTTGACGTAATTTGATAGAGTCATTCGGTCTGAGTGCTACATGAAAAACATAAGCCAGATGAAGGAACAGAGAGACCTAGGATGTAGAAGATCATAACATGAGTGATTCGATTCGGCAGATTTTTGGACTCCTTTATCTCAACTCCTATGGTACTTCATCATACGATTTATATAAGATAGGATCCATCTACCTAGATATCATCACATACATCCAGAAAGCCGTATGCTTTGGAAGAGGCTTGTACAGTTTGGGAAGGGATTTTGATTGATCAATAGGAAGAATCTACTTCAACCGATATGCCCTTAGGCACGGCCATACATAACATCGAAATCAAACTTGGAAAGGGGGGACAATTAGCGCGAGCTGCGGGTGCTGTAGCGAAACTGATAGCAAAAGAGGGTAAATCAGCCACACTAAAATTACCATCTGGAGAGGTCCGTTTGATATCCAAAAACTGTTCAGCAACAGTCGGACAAGTGGGTAATGTTGGGGTGAACCAGAAAAAATTAGGTAGAGCCGGATCTAAGCGTTGGCTAGGCAAGCGTCCTGTAGTAAGAGGGGTCGTTATGAACCCCGTAGACCATCCCCACGGGGGTGGGGAAGGGAGGGCCCCGATTGGTAGAAAAAAACCCACAACCCCTTGGGGTTATCCTGCGCTTGGAAGAAGAAGTAGAAAAAGGAATAGATATAGTGATAGTTTGATTCTTCGTCGCCGTAGTAAATAGGAGAACATTGAAAATCAAAATTGAAAATCAAATAGGTCTCTTTGTCCTTACAAAATAAAATAAAGTCTTTACAAAAAAAAAGATAGGAGTAAGTAGCCGTGACACGTTCACTAAAAAAAAATCCTTTTGTAGCTAATCATTTATTGAGAAAAATTGAGAAGCTCAACATAAGGGCAGAAAAAGAAATAATCATAACTTGGTCCCGGGCATCTACCATTATACCCATAATGATCGGCCATACAATTGCTATTCATAATGGAAAAGAGCATTTGCCTATTTATATAACAGATAGTATGGTAGGTCACAAATTGGGAGAATTCGCACCTACTCTGACTTTCCGGGGGCATACGAGAAGTGATAAAAAATCTCGTCGTTAATGTTAATAAAGTGAATATAGGTGCTCATCCTTTATTGATGAGAGGTGAACCTTATGATAAAGATAGAACCAGAGGTAGAAGTATACGCCTTAGGTCAACATATACCTATGTCTGCTCACAAAGCGCGAAGAGTAATTGATCAGATTCGGGGGCGCCTCTATGACGAAACACTTATGATACTAGAACTCATGCCGTATCGAGCACGTTATCCGATTTTTCAATTAGTTTCTTCCGCTGCAGCAAATGCTGCTCACAATCGGGGTTTCAACAAAACGTCTTTAATTATTAGTCAAGCCGAAGTGAACGAGGGTACTATTGTGAAAAAGTCAAAACCTCGAGCTAAAGGACATAGTTATCCGATAAAAAGGCCTACCTGCCATATAACTATTGTATTGCAAGATATATCCAAAGAGAGAAAGTTTGCCATATGGTCAAAAAAAGGGGGATGGATATATAAAGAGCTGTTTATAGATATTCAAGAGAGGTATCACTATATGCTATACAATATGATAAATAAGGACAGAATGATATGGGCTAATAGCAAGCGCGGGGCCATATGGGACAAAAAATAAATCCACTAGGTTTCAGGCTTGGTACAAGCCAAAGCCATCATTCCCTTTGGTTTGAACAACCAAAATATTATTTTGAGGGACTCCAGGAAGATAAAAAAATACGGGATTATATTCAGAATTTTTTACAAGAAAATATGAGAATATCCGCCGGTGTCGAGGGAATTGGACGTATAGAGATTCAAAAAGGCATCGACCTGATCCAGGTCATTATATATATGGGATTCCCAAACTTATTAAAAGAGGAGAAATCTCAAGCAATTAAAGAATTACAGAGCAATGTACAAACAATATGTAACTCTCTCAATTCTCTAAACCGAAAAGTTAACATTGCAATAATAAGAATTAAAGAACCTTATGGACACCCTAAAATTCTTGCAGAATATCTAGCCGAACAATTAAAGAATAGAGTTCCTTTTCGAAAGGCCATACAAAAGGCTATTGAATTAACTGAAAAAACAGGGACAAAGGGAATTCAAATCCAAATCGCAGGACGTATTGAAGGAAACGAAATTGCACGTGTCGAATGGATTAGAAAAGGTAGGGTCCCCCTGCAAACCATTCGAGCGAAAATTGACTATTGTTCCTATACAGTTCGAACTATTTATGGAGCACTGGGCATCAAAATTTGGATATTTACAGACGAGCGGTAATGGCCCTTTGATTATCTTTACCTTCTATCCAATCTATCTGGAAATGAAAGAAAGAATGGAACACAAAAATAATGAAGGAGTTTGTTATTTTTTCGTTCAATAAAAAAAAAACAGAGAAATTAGAATTCTTCGAGTCTAATTTGAATTCTAAAGGGGTTTTGAATAAAAAATTGATTGAATTTTTGGTAGAATTGCTATGCTTAGTGTGTGACTCGTTGGTTTTTTTTGAGATTTAGGTTAGGATTAAAAGGGGGACTAGCCCGTAGTATCAACTAATAATTATAGAACTAATATAATAACCAACCCATTGCTTCCTATTATCTGGATCTAAGGAACCAGTCACTATATGATGAATCGATCATATCGTTGTAGCAACTGAAAAAAAAAAAATATTTTTGACATAAGATACAAAAAGAAATCAATCAGATCAGAAAGTTGTAAAGCAAAAAGGGATACGGATAATATGGAAGGGTGAGAGAAAAAAAAAAAAAGAAAATATTAATGATATATAATTCCAATATGATGTATGGTCTATGAATCATCTCATAAAAAAAAAGGCAATGTAATAAAGCATAGATATAGATTCGTCCAGAATTAGTAATTAGATTAGATGCATGCATCTAATTCATAAGAAAAAAAAAAAAGAGCCCCGAGTCAATAAAGACTGAGGAGATTGGCTCAGGAACAAATGAAATTAGAAGCTCTATTGCAAAGTTTGGACCTAGCCATTAATTGAGAAGCGGTGGGAACGACAGAACCCGTGACTCCAAAGGATTCTATTGAAAACGAATCCTAATGATTCATTGGGTGGGATGGCGGAACGAACCAAGAATCAATTCATTTATTCTGAGAGGTCATGGGATGACCCTACGAATAAAAGATATAATAGATTAAAAGAGTCAATATTCGCCCGCGAAAGATTATTGGAATTATTGCTAAGTTTTGGGCCGATTTCCTCAATCAATTTTCTTTTTTGCATTATACTTTAATAAAAAACACAAAAAAAATATTTCATTTCAATAGAAATCAACTTCGAATTTTCTATACATAGACAAGCAGGGTATAACAATTTCTACGTGAGAGATTCGATCTCAAAAAATCCCCAGATTTCCTAATCATTAGCCCCGCAGAGCTTTGGTTCACATTTTGCTATTCCTAAGCTAGATTGACGAGCCAACTATTCAAGCCGTCTCTCTTCTTATGAGCTCGGCGAAAGCTAAATGATATGGGCAGACTCTGGTATCAAGAATTTTTGGTAATTTTTTTTTTTTTTCTCGTTTCATTCGCGAGGAGCTGGATGAGAAGAAACTCTCATGTCCGGTTCTGCAGTAGAGATGGCATTGAGAAAGAACCATCAACTATAACCCCAAAAGAACCAGATTCCGTAAACAACATAGAGGAAGAATGAAGGGAATAGCTTCTCGAGGCAATCGTATTTGTTTCGGTAGATACGCTCTTCAGGCACTTGAACCTGCTTGGATTACATCTAGACAAATAGAAGCGGGCCGAAAATCAATGACACGATATGCGCGTCGTGGTGGAAAAATATGGATACGTATATTTCCCGACAAACCTGTTACAGTAAGACCCACCGAAACACGCATGGGTTCGGGGAAAGGCTCTCCCGAATTTTGGGTATCTGTTGTTAAACCAGGTCAAATACTTTATGAAATGGGCGGAATATCAGAAATGGTAGCCAGAGAAGCGATTACAATAGCTGCGTCCAAAATGCCTATACAAACACAATTCATTATTGCGGGATCGGAATGTGTAACCAAAATAAAGGGACCTTCGTGATGAAAAAACAACTTAGGTTTTTTACTTTTTTTATGAACAAAAAATATTTCTTCCTTTTTTTTCATGCAAAGGGCAAAGAAAAAAAATGATTCAAACTCAAACCCATTTAAATGTAGCAGACAACAGCGGGGCTAGAGAATTAATGTGTATTCGAATCATAGGAGCTAGTAATCGACGATATGCTCATATCGGTGACGTTGTTGTTGCTGTAATCAAAGAAGCAGTTCCCCACACGTCTCTACAAAGATCAGAAGTGATCAGAGCTGTAATTGTCCGTACATGTAAAGAACTCAAACGTGACAACGGTATGATAATAAAATATGATGACAATGCGGCAGTTGTCATTGACAAAGAAGGAAATCCAAAAGGAACTCGAGTTTTTGGTGCGATCGCTCGGGAATTGAGACAGTTGAATTTTACGAAAATAGTTTCATTAGCTCCTGAAGTATTATAAATACCTACTATTACTACTAGATGAGACTATGATTTAGTAGGGTATCTGAAAAAGATTCAACGAAAATGACTTGACTTTGTAGAATTGATTAGTAGATTGTGTCTCACGCATATACCTTAAAAAAAAAAAAGAAAGTAGAACATGTTGATTAGATGAAAATTCGGAGGCACTAATAATTTGAGTCATGGGCAAGGATACTATTGCAGACCTAATAACGGCTATACGGAATGCTGACATGGATAAAAAGAGAACGGTTCGAGTTGCATCTACGAAAATTACCGAAACCATTGTGAAAATACTTCTACAAGAAGGCTTTATTGAAAATGTAAGAACACATCGAGAAAGTCATAAAAATTTCTTGGTTTCAACGCTGCGACATAGAAGAAATAGGAAAGGCCCATATAGAACTATTTTAAAACGTATTAGTCGACCCGGCCTACGAATCTATTCCCACTATCACAAAATTCCTAGGATTTTAGGAGGGATGGGGATTGTAATTCTTTCCACTTCTCGAGGTATAATGACAGACCGAGAGACTCGATTAGAAAGAATAGGGGGAGAAATTTTGTGTTATATATGGTAATCTTTCTGGTATCCGCGGATAAGGAACTCCCTAACTTAAAACTTCCGTTTTTTTTTTTGAAAAAAGGGATAGGTATATAGAATGAAAGAAAAAAAAAATCGACTTACCAAGGTTTAATCACTGAATCACTTGAAAATGGTATATTTCGAATTCATTGTAGATAATGAAGATCTGATCCTGGGTTATCTTTCAGGAAGGATACGAGGTACTTTTATACGAACACTACCGGGG